ACCCAAGAAAAGGTATTTCTATTTTGCATGGTCCAATCGTTGATCCCGGAAATTTCTACAATAAATTAGGTAGGTAGCTAGTATAGTTCCCTATCCACGATTCTGCTATTGTACTGGAATAATTGTACCGGAATATAGGAGGAATCCCCCGGACGGGTAGAAAAGAATGAGTAAGATTTGAAATGGTTTGTTTATGTATGAAGTAAGATTATGATTTGATTGATATCAGCAGATCAAATGAGTTCCTCATTTATTGAATCATAAATCACTACAAGTGAAGGAGATACACGATTTAAATGACGGAAGATCAAATATTTGAAAAATGTATCTAGAAAGACTGGAAAAGTGGAAACAAAACCCGATATAACTTGATCGTTATGAGCAAATCCAAAAATTTTGTAGATTGAACCAATCATTAGTTCCCAACCATGGGGTGAGTGGAATCCGATACATAAATCGGTGAATAAAAGAATCGAAAAAGCTTTTATTGTGTCGCTTAAGTTATAGAGGAATTCCTGAACCCAAGAATTCAGAATAAAAAGCTCTTCATTACCCAGAATGGAATAACCACTTAGAATAGTGAAAGAAATTATATTTGTCGAGAGACAAAAAATGATATGATTATGATCTTCATTGTGAATTTTGACCAATTGTATCGTTTCTTTGTGGATTCTTATCCAAAGCCTTTGTATATGTGTGTCCGGGTAGTACTCCTTTATTATTTTGTCCAACAGGAATAGTTCTTCTAATTCTATGAATCTTTCTAGAGTGCCCTTCTCTTGAATATCATTCAAAAAAAATTTGGATTGTCTGGTATTACACCAATGAGTAACCCAGGGTTCGAAACATTTCTTAAATGAAAGAGAAATCCACCAGGGCAACAATACTATAGATGCAAGATATGGGAATGGGAGGGGGGTCGATTCTTTCTTTTCTTTTTTGGCTTTTTTGGCACGTTTCATCTGTGAATTGTTAATGAACCTGTTTCATTCCTAGACTCTATCTGATCTGATATTTCTATGAAGCATGAGTTATATAACAAGGTATGGAACCTATAAATATGTTCCCTATTTTTTTTGAATTGTTTTTTTTTAATTGTTTAGTCCTTGGATCTAAATATCGAAATAGAATAAGTGAAGGGTCCATTTCGAATGAAGAACTAATCCAATTCCAATATTGTTCCCAGATATTTCAATTGGTCAAATTCGAACCAATTGCATCTACATTTGTTCCTTTCGATGAATATCCGAAAGAGCCGCTTGAAGTAATGAATATTATTCTATTCGGATTTCAAGACGAAAGAACTCCCCTCAATTATTCCTGGTCTGTGGGTAACCAGTGAAACATTTCGAAATAATTGAGGGGATATTTCTGAAAAATATTGATGATGAAATCCGAAATGGGTAGCAAAACGAGATAAAAATTGGATGATTATGAGAGATCCAATCGTTTGGTTATCAAAGAACAAAAGAAAGGATAAAAAGAAGCATTGATTGATAAAAGAGAGATAATCTAACGTATCAATTCCAAACCAAATATTGGGTCTAAAAAGAGGAATTCTGTATTCCGAAATGTTCTGATATATGTGATGAATACTTAGCCTTTATTAAAAATAAAAAAAAAAATGAATAAAAAAAATATGAAAATGAAAGAATTGAGTTGAGTTTCATACGCATTGCATAAAAAATCCCTTTTTGGTGGACAAAAAGGGCTTCTTATTATGGTTGTTCCGTGTACGTCCACCTGCTTGATTCTATAGGCCGCAGCGGTATTACCAACGGAACGGGGAAATAGACTCTAATATGTTTTGCTCGAATGAGCGTCCAAAGAAACTTCAGTTATATTTAAAAAGGGATTCCTGATTTCCTTACCCCTCATATCATCATACTGAGAGGGCTTCTTCATTTCAATTCAATTGGTACACGCAAGAAATAGGCCAATTCAGCAGCTTTTTGTTCAATTTCTCGTGGAGTCAAATTATCATCAGTACGAGTCAAGGGAATGGCTCCCTGGCCTCTTATTTCCATATAAAGGACACGACGAGAATAGAGACCCTCTTTAACTTCCATTCTGATTGACTGAATATCTCTCATAAGGAATCGAAGGAAGATTCGACGATTTATTCCAGGAAATCCCCAACGAAAAATACACACTATTCCTTCTTTTCTATCGAATCGATCATAACCACTACCTACATTCCACGAAATTGTGCACCACAAATAGGAGCTAATGAACAGACCTGCGATCCCATAGAAAGACATCACGATCCCTTGTGGAAAAAAAAGGATTTGCTGAGACGGGAGTAAGGATATCAGATTCTTACCAAGATAACTGGAAGTTCCAACCAATAAGAATCCTAGTGATCCTAAAAAAAGGATACAGGCCCAGCAGAAATTACTTGTTTTTCGGGACCCCGTTATAAGTTCTATCCATATACGTTCTGATCGCCAGTTCATACTAGATCCAGTTGCATTCTATTAGAATTGAGATAATAATCAAAATTCATTTTACTTTTGTTGCTCCCGAAGTAACTCTCATCAACTAGCACTATTGGAAACCATTAGGAGTAATTCATTGAATTGGTTAGATATAAAATAATAAGATCCCCTTCATATGATCCCACTATGTATATCTACATACATATAAATACATTGACTTTCTATTTCTTCAGATATCCGTGATTCATTTTATAACAGCTATACCCGCATATACATGCATTTATCCATATATCATGTATCCGCATACACAAGAGCCCTTTCATTTGTATTCGGAGGGGCTACTACATGTCATACCATATTCCACTAAATAGAGATCCTATTATGATCCAAGTCTAAGTGTTGAAATAAATTGATGAAATTAGGTCCCATCGGATCTAGACAATCTTGTTTTTTTGAACATGAAGAGATAAAGAAGCCATTGCAATTGCCGGAAATACTAGGCCCACGAAAGGCACAAAAATAGAGGGTAAATTGAGATCTGTCATAGAATGGGTGCCCCGATTGAATATTTTTACCTGTTATGAAGATATCTTATGATAAGTATATATATAATATATATTATATAAGTATATTTAGTATATATAAGTATATTTAGTATATAATATTAAGTATATAATAAGTGCAAGAAATGTAGAACTAAATAAGTGTACCTACTCATCTTTCGACACGAAATATATGTATGAGAATGTATGAGAATCCACTTTATTACTTTTGTTCTCCCGTCTTGTCTTTATCTTCTCTTCTAAAAAAGAATTTCTTACGAGTTTACGAAGGATTCATTAGAATCCGATCCAACAGGGATTCATAGTCAAAAATAGTGGTTCTCGGAAGATATAAAAATATGCAACACTTCTATCTACACTTTTATTTAATTATTCTATATATTCATACGTAATACGTAAGAAGTGAACATTCATTTTTTTTTATTTTCCCAATTTCGCGGAAAAAAGAATTACCCCCTTATCCTGTTGATAGAGGATTCCTGATTACTAATCATCAATTACTAATCATGAAGTAGGGGTAGGATAAAAAAGAGATCTGGAGGAAAAAAGAAAAAGTCATTATCCGTAACTTCTGATTCTTACTACAATTAGAACTTATGTCACCAAAGAAATCTCCATTCTTATGATTTTTACGTTGATTCTGATGACTTAAGTACTTATTCGCTACAAATAACTGAACCTCGTGCTCCACTTGAATTTTGATTCAAGGGAAAGAAACCGTGGAGTTGAAATAATTCGCTTAGAACACCTTTTAAAGGATTACGTGGTACGATTGGATCGAATAAGCCCTTATGGAATGAATACTCAGCCACTTGTGAACCATCGGGTACTGTCTTATTTAATGTTTGTTCAATTACTCTTTTACCCGCAAATGCAATGTAGGCATTGGGTTCGGCAATAATGATATCTCCCAACATACCAAAACTGGCTGTCACCCCACCGGTTGTAGGAGATGTAAGGATTGATACATAGAATAGTTTTTTATTTAATTGATAATTATATGAAGCGGAAGATATTTTAGCCATTTGCATCAAGCTCAAACTTCCTTCTTGCATGCGTGCTCCTCCAGAAGCACACACCATAATAACAGGTATAGATTCATTAGTAGCATACTCGATCAAACGGGTGATTTTCTCGCCTACTACGGATCCCATACTACCTCCCATGAACTGAAAATCCATAACCCCAATTGCTATGGGAATACCATTTAGTTGACCTATGCCTGTTTGAACAGCCTCAGTTAAACCCGTATTTCTTTGATAAGAATCAATACGATCTCTATAAGGTTCCTCCATTGAATGAAATTCAATGGGGTCCATAGAGACCATGTCGTCATCCATAGGATTCCAAGTGCCCGAATCAATCGAAAGTTCGATTCTATCTAAACTATTCATTTTCAAATGATATCCACACTGTTCACAAATATTCATTTTGGATCTAAAAAAACTCCGATAATTTAATTCATAACAATTTTCGCATTGAACCCATAAACGTCCGTATTTTTGATTTCTATCGAAATCATTATCTCTTTCTCTTACATTGAAATTACTGTCATTACCGCTAGTTCTTATACTAGAACTCTCACTGTCACTACCACTTACCTTTTCACTAAAAATGTAACTATAAATGTAACTGTCACTGAAATTGTCGCTACCAGTTGAAATGTAACTATCAATACTGATTTCAGAACGAAGATAACTATCAATGCAACTATTCATGTGATTATTCCAACTATATTTAGTATCATACATGTAACTATCATAGTAGCGATTGTCATTCTTGGACCCATTACTCAGATAACTAGAAAAAGAACTTTCTAGTTCACTCAGAAAAGAACTATCATTGTCAATCTCAAAAATCCGATTTTCAATATCAAAATATACGGAATAACCTTTACCATTACTATCCCTAACTAAAAAAGTTTCATCAGAGATGAAACTCCAAATGTCGCTCACACCGAAGAAATGATCAACATTACTGCAACTATAACTACCACTAT